GTTAAATTGGGTACTGCTGAGGAAAAAAAAAATTGCTTAGTTAAAATGTATGATCCTTTCTTAAACGGGATGTATCGTGGAAGGATGAAGAAAGTCTTTTCATCTTCAATCAAAACTTCGATAGAAAATTGCACAGAAACATCCGAACTAAATAAAATTCATGATATCCTTCTTCCCGATCCTAATTCTCCAGATTCTCCAGATTCTCCAGAATATCAAGATAAAATCGAAAGATCAGAAAAAAAAGAGGTGAAAATAGATTCAAAGAATAGGTTAAAGTTTTCATTGAACGCAATTCTAACTAAGCCTAAGCGTGAAAAAAAATCTATTGGAATGAACAAAATAGGTAAAAAACCCCTTCGGTGGTCATACAAATTAATCAACGAGTTGGAACAATATTTTAAAAAACGACGAAAAGAACAAGGTATAATGCAAGGGCTGGATCACCAGCTTAGAACAAGAAGATTTAAACGTATATCTTTTTTAACTCGTTCCAGACGAAGTTTTAAGAAATCTCAGTTCAAGAATTTTAATCTTTATAGAAAATTTAATAGAGAGTCTGGGTTTATAAGTTATTTCGAAGAACCTGATTTTCGTCGAGCCGTAATCAAAGGATCTATGCGCGTTCAAAGACGTAAAATGGTTATTTGGGGACCGTCCCAAGGAAATCCCCATTCACCACTTTTTTTGGAAAAAATGGAAGATTTTCCTTTTCCTATATCCGACCTAATGAAACTTTTTTTAAATATTAGAGGTTGGTTGGGTAAAAAGTCAGAATTTGAAATTTTAGATCAACAATTGCAAATAAAAAAAAACAACCAGGAAGACGTAATAGAATTCTGGGAGAACATTCCATATGCACAAAAAACAAGAAGTATTCTGTTACTAGCTCAATCAATTTTTAGAAGATATATTAAATTACCCTTATTAATAATAGCTAAGAATATTGGATGTATTTTATTACGGCAATCTCCGGAATGGTATGAGGATTTCCAAGATTGGAATAGAGAAATTTATCTAAAGTGTAGCTATAATGGTCTACAATTCTCCAAAACAGAATTTCCTAAAAATTGGTTAAGAGAAGGTTTTCAGATCAAAATCCTATATCCTTTTCATTTGAAACCTTGGCACAGATCTAAACTACGACTCTCTGATAGAGATCGAAAGCAACAAGATGATTTTGATTCTTGTTTTTTAACAGTTTTAGGAAAGGAAACAGAATATCCTTTTGGTCCTCCTCGAAAAACACCTTCCTTTTTTGAACCCATTTTTGAAGATATAGACTATAAAGTCGAAATAAAAAAATTGAATTTTAGAGTTCGAAGAGTTTTAAAAAAAATAACAAAAAAACAAGGAAAAGCAGTTTTATTTGTAAAACAAAAAATAAAAGAACTTTTAAAAGAAAATAAAATTCCATTATTTATACCGACAGAAATATATGAATCAAGTGAAACTCAAACAGAAAAGGATTCTATAATCAGCGCTCAGATAATTCAGGAATCACTTATTCAAAATCGATCTACAGGTTGGACAAATTATTCACAGGCCGAAAAAGAAATGAAACATAGAATTGATAGAAGAAACACAATCAGAAATCAAATAGAAATAATGAAAAAAAATAAAAAAAAAGTAACGCCGAGAATAAAAAAAAATAATAAGAATAATGGAAATAATGGAGAATCACCCCCAAAAATTTGGAAAATATTAAAAAGAAAAAATATTGAATTAATAGTTAAATTTTTCATTGAAAAAATATACATAGATATCTTTCTATGTATCATTAATATGCGCAGAATCACTCTACAAATTTGTATGGAATCAACAAAAAAAATTCTTGATAAATACATTGACAATAATGAAATAAATAAAGATCAAGAAAAGATTAATAAAACAAAACAAAATAAAATTGACTTCATTTCGCCTATAACTATAAAAAAGGCTTTTGATAATCTTAGAAATAGTAAGCGGAAGTCACATATTTTTTTAAATTTATCTTACTTGTCACAAAAATATGTATTTTTAAAATTATCACAAACCCAAGTTATTAACTTCAATAAGTTAAGATCTCTTCTTCAATATAATGGACCTTCTTTTTTTCTTAAGAATGAAATAAAAGATCTTTTTGGAAGACAAGGAATATTTGATTCCGAAGTAAGACATAAGAAACTTCCAAACAATGCAATGAATCCATGGAAAAACTGGTTAAGAGGTCATTATCAATACGATTTATCGCAGATTACATGGTCTAGATTAGTCCCACAAAAATGGAGAAATGGACTAAATCAATGTCATACGTCTCAAAATAAGGATTTAAATAAACGGTATTCCTATGAAAAAGACCAATTATTTGATTCAAAAAAAAAACAAAATTTGAAAGTCTATTTATTACGAAATAAAGAGGAGAATTTTCAAAAAAACTATAGATATGATCTTTTATCATATAAATATATATATATTCATTCTGAAACTAAGAAGAAGGCCTCTATTTATAGATCATCATTAGAAACAAATAAGAATCAAGAAAATTCCAACAGAAATAACGAAAAAATTTTTAGCATACTCAAGAATATTCCTATCAAGAATTATCTAGGAAAAAGTGATATTATAGATAGGGAAAAAAATACAGATAGAAAATATTTGGGTTGGAAATTTAGTACAAATATTGAGGTTGAACCTAAAAAAGACCAAATCCGGGATAAACTTAATAATAAAGGTAATGGTCTTTTTTATCTTCCAATTGATTCAAATTCTGAAATCAATTACAAAAAGGTCTTTTTTGATTGGATGGGAATGTCTTTTGATTGGATGGGAATGAATGAAAAATTCTTAATCTTAAATCGCCTCATATCGAATCCGAAAGTTTTTTTCTTTCCAGAGTTTGTGATACTTTATCATAAATATAAAGAGAAACCTTGGTTTATCCCAAGCAACTTACTTCTTTTTAATTTGAATATAAATCCAAATTTTATTGAAAATCAAAATATCAAGGGAAAACAAGAGGAGGATGAGTTTTTTTTTAATTTTAGCCCATCAAATTCAAAACAATATTTTGAATTAAAGAATCAAAACAATATTGAAGAATATTTTTTAGAATCCATTGAAAAACTAAAAATATTCCTTAAAGGAGATTTTCCTTTGCAATTAAGATGGACTGGACGTTTGAATCAATTGAATCAAAAAATGCTGAATAATATCCAGATATATGGTCTGCTGGTTAGCCTCATAAATGTAAGAAAAATTACTATATCCTATATTCAAAGGAAAGAAATGAATCTGGATATAATGAGGAGGCGTTTAAATCTTACACAATTAACGAAAAAGGGAATATTAATTATGGAACCTGCCCGTCTATCTGTCAAAAATGACGGACAGTTTTTTATGTATCAAATCATAGGTATTTCCTTGGTTCATAAAAGTAAGCACCAAAGTAATCAAAGATACCGAAACCCCAAAAATGTTGCTAAGAATACTTTTGATGAATCCATTTCAAGACATAAAATAAAAACTCTAAATGGAGACAAAAATAATTTAGATTTGCTTGTTCCTGAAAAAATTTTCTCGTCTAGACGTCGTAGAGAATTGAGAATTCTAATTTCTTTCAATTTGAATTTAAAGAATCAGAATGGTGTGCATAGAAATAATTTATTTTGCAAGGAAAACAAGATAAAAAACTGGAGTCAATTTTTGGAGGAAAGTAAAATTTTTGACAGAAAAAAAAATGAATTAAATAAATTAAAGTTCTTTTTTTGGCCTAATTATCGATTAGAAGATTTAGCTTGTATGAATCGCTATTGGTTTGATACCAATAATGGGAGCCGCTTCAGTATGTTAAGGATATATATGTATCCCTGATTAAAAATTTTGAGTTTCCTATATATTCTATTGTTCTAATTCTATCAATGATATTTTTTCATTTTTTTCATTTTTTCTTCTGTCCGCGACCATGTTATATGCAAGCAACCCGATGCGCATATGCGCTGTCTTACATCCCAGTCTAGGATACGTGAATATTAAGGAAAATGGGGTATCAATTAAATTAAAGCTATAAATTAATCAACAGAATAAATTAATCAATCGAATCTTCGGACTAAACTATTTGGTATCGTCTTTTTGTATCACTATACAAATGAACTCAAAAATAGGATTGATTAATAATTGAAAAAACTAGGAATGTATAAAGAAATTATAATTATTGTATATACTACATTAAAATTTGTGACATTATTATTACTGATCAATAAAATAAATATCTGTCTGTAAAAAGGGGAGTGTGAAATTCTTTTATGGTAAAAAATTCATTTATTTCAATTATTTTGCAAGAACAAGAAGAAAACAAAGAAAACAGAGGATCTGTTGAATTTCAAGTAGTAAGTTTCACCAACAAGATACGGAGGCTTACTTCACATTTGGAATTGCACAAAAAAGACTATTTATCTCAAAGAGGTCTGCGGAAAATTCTCGGAAAACGTCAACGGCTGCTGGCTTATTTGTCAAAAAAAAATAGAGCACGTTATAAAGAATTAATAGGGCAGTTGGATATTCGAGAGAGAAAAACTCGTTAATTTGAAGAGTTAGTTTGAATTATTGGCTTAAAGTTTGGTGAACTTCTTTTCGCTTTCAGCAATTCATGGAAGAATGAATCAGGAAAAACCTATGACTGTACCAGCTACAAGAAAAGACCTCATGATAGTCAATATGGGACCTCACCACCCATCAATGCATGGTGTTCTTCGACTCATTGTTACTTTAGATGGTGAAGATGTTATTGACTGTGAACCAATATTGGGTTATTTACACAGAGGTATGGAAAAAATTGCGGAAAATCGAACAATTATACAATATTTGCCTTATGTAACACGTTGGGATTATTTAGCTACTATGTTCACAGAAGCAATAACTGTAAATGCGCCAGAGCAATTAGGCAATATTCAAGTCCCTAAAAGGGCCAGTTATATCAGAGTCATTATGTTGGAGTTAAGTCGTATAGCTTCGCATTTGTTATGGCTTGGCCCTTTTATGGCAGATATTGGGGCACAGACTCCTTTCTTCTATATTTTTCGAGAAAGAGAATTGATATATGACCTATTCGAAGCTGCCACCGGTATGCGAATGATGCACAATTTTTTTCGTATTGGCGGAGTCGCTGCTGATTTACCTCATGGCTGGATAGATAAATGTTTGGATTTTTGCGATTATTTTTTAACAGGAATTGCTGAATATCAAAAGCTTATTACAAGGAATCCCATTTTTTTAGAACGAGTTGAAGGGGTAGGCATTATTGGTGGAGAGGAAGCAATAAATTGGGGTTTGTCGGGACCAATGCTACGAGCTTCCGGAATACAATGGGATCTTCGTAAAGTTGATCATTATGAGTGTTACGACGAATTTGATTGGGAAGTCCAATGGCAAAAAGAGGGGGATTCTTTAGCTCGTTATTTAGTACGAATCAGTGAAATGACAGAATCCATAAAAATAATTCAACAGGCCCTAGAAGGAATTCCTGGAGGGCCCTATGAAAATTTAGAAATCCGCCGCTTTGATAGAGTAAAAGATACTGTATGGAATGAGTTTGATTATCGATTCATTAGTAAAAAACCTTCTCCGACTTTTGAATTGTCGAAGCAAGAACTTTATGCAAGAGTGGAAGCACCAAAGGGAGAATTGGGAATTTTTCTGATAGGAGATAAGGGTGTTTTTCCTTGGCGATATAAAATTCGCCCACCGGGGTTTATTAATTTGCAAATTCTTCCTCAGTTAGTTAAAAGAATGAAATTGGCTGATATTATGACGATACTAGGTAGTATAGATATCATTATGGGAGAAGTTGATCGTTAAAATGATAATTGATACAACAGAAGTACAAGCTATCAATTCTTTTTCTAGATTGGAATCCTTAAAAGAGGTCTATGGAATCATATGGATGCTTATCCCTATTTTTACTCCTGTATTAGGAATCACAATAGGTGTATTAGTAATTGTTTGGTTAGAAAGAGAAATATCTGCAGGTATACAACAACGTATTGGTCCTGAATACGCAGGACCTTTGGGAATTCTTCAAGCTCTAGCAGATGGTACCAAATTACTTTTAAAAGAGAATCTTCTTCCATCTAGAGGAGATACTCGTTTATTCAGTATTGGACCATCTATAGCAGTCATATCAATTTTATTAAGTTATTTAGTAATTCCTTTTGGGTATCACCTTGTTCTAGCCGATCTCAGTATCGGTGTTTTTTTATGGATTGCTATTTCAAGTATTGCTCCTGTCGGCCTTCTTATGTCAGGATATGGCTCAAATAATAAATATTCTTTTTTAGGTGGTCTACGAGCTGCTGCTCAATCAATTAGTTATGAAATACCATTAACTCTATGTGTGTTATCAATATCTCTACGTGTGATTCGTTAAGACATAAAATTCCCCCGACTGCTTCTCTTTCTAGGAAGGAAGTGCCATGAGTTGAATCTCTATTTTTTTTATTAATTATTCGGGGGTTGATGAAGGAAACTAGATAGTTATATGAGTGAAAGAAACGGCTTCTAAATTTGCAGTAAAAGATTGAATCTCATTTTCTATGTACAAGAGTTAAGAAAAGTAAACATAAGTATTAGAGACTCTTTACCCCAAGATTGATTGACTAGTCATCATGACTTGAAGCGGGTTCAAAGGATCAACTTTATGAGGTTTTTACTACGTATGTATTACCAAAAGTAGATTCATAAAAATGAGTGGATAGCTAGGAACACTAATGTACACTAAGGATTCGTAATAGAGATTTTGTAAGTGTATTTTTCTGTGTATAAAAAGAATTAAAATTGGGGCTTTAAATTGGTAGAAATGATAAAGGAGTACTTCCCACGATTCCGATCCAGAGTATACTTCTATTCACCGATTAAGTAAATAACTATCAAGAACGAAGTAATCCTTTAACTTTGTTTAAAGTCCCCTTTTTTTGAGAAAGGAGAATAGGAACGAAAAAAAATCAAAAGACTGAATGCACTAGAAATAATCTATTTTTTTCTATCTCTATATAGAGATACAATTCTTGTCATGATTCGTGAACTAATGCAACGTCTAATTGGATTTCGTAATTGAAAACGTTAGGTTGAAATATCTATTCTATTGATATCGTTACAAGAAACATTTTATTCAAAGATTTAGTTATTACTCAACAAAGAAGAATTTAAATGATTAAAAGATAAGATGAATTCAGAAGCACTTTCTTATAATAGCAGACAGAATTCCAGTGTCTAATGGGGATCTTACAATGGATTTCATTTTATCTCTATCTATGTTACAAACATATCAAGAAAAATAATAATGGATGGGTCCTTAGATTTATTTGTGACCTTTGAGGAGCCGTATGAGATGAAAATCTCATGTACGGTTCTGCAATAGGGGTGGGAAGAGTGATGTTATCATCTACTATGATTATCTAACAGTTCAAGTACAGTTGATATAGTTGAAGCCCAGTCAAAATATGGTTTTTGGGGATGGAATTTGTG